ATTTTGAATGGCAGTTCCAAAGAAGCGTACTTCTAGATCAAAAAAGCGTATTCGTAAGAATATTTGGAAAAAAAAGGGATATTGGGCAGCATTGAAAGCTTTTTCATTAGCTAAATCTTTTTTTACCGGTAACTCAAAAAGTTTTTTTTACGACAACAAATAAATCAGAATGGGTTTGAGTCTTTTTCTTTCATTTTTCAATTTTTACAATATAAAATGAATGTAATTTTCTTTTCTCTTATTATAATATAGATTATAATATAGACACAAAAAAATCTTATTTACTTCATTCTTTTGATTTTAGTTTTGAAATGAAAAAAGAAAAGACACACAAACACGAGAAAATGATTTCTTTTGAATCTTTATTTACCAATTTTTAGGATGTTTTATCATTTCGTGGATGGGGAATTTTCCCCATCAACTCACCTATAATTATATAGACCTATAATTATATAGAATGAAATTGAATTAATGAATTCTATATTCTTACATATTTTTCTTGGAACTTTATATTATATATATAAATATAATTATATTTATATATATAATAATAGATATATTATATAATAATAGATATATATATTTTATATATATTTTTAGAATAATTGTAAGACTTGAATCTACATTTATATGAAAAATTCAAATTATTCTTCAATTTATTCATTAAATCTCGACGATTTAATGAAAATATGTTATTATTCTTTTTGACAAGCCGCTATGGTGAAATTGGTAGACACGCTGCTCTTAGGAAGCAGTGCTAGAGCGTCTCGGTTCGAGTCCGAGTGGCGGCATTGCATTTATTATGTAAAATAAAGAAAAGTGTACTATAAATGTCATTGAATTCATTGAATTACTTATTGTATGGAATTAAGTATAATTTGATGGAACCTACGTTTAATGACTGTTTTTGAATACTCTATTTTTTTTTTATGTAAAATAAAGAAAAGTGTACTATAAATGTCATTGAATTCATTGAATTACTTATTGTATGGAATTAAGTATAATTTGATGGAACCTACGTTTAATGACTGTTTTTGAATACTCTATTTTTTTTTTAACTTAATAAATTTGAGATGTTATGATATTTTCTACTTTAGAGCATATATTCACTCATATATCCTTTTCGATTGTTTCAATTGTAATTACAATTCATTTTATAATCTTATTAGTCGATGAAATCATAGAACTATATGATTCGTCAGAAAAGGGTATGATTGCTACTTTTTTCTGTATAACAGGATTATTAATTAGCCATTGGATTTCTTCCGGGCATTTTCCATTAAGTGATTTATACGAATCTTTAATATGTCTTTCGTGGAGCTTTTCCATTATTCATATGGTTCCTTATTTTAAAAAACATCAAAATCCTTTAAGTGCAATAACCATGCCAAGTGCTATTTGTACTCAAGGATTTGCTACTTCAGGTCTTTTCACTGAAATGCATAAATCCACAATATTAGTACCTGCTCTCCAATCCCAGTGGTTAATGATGCACGTAAGTATGATGATATTAGGCTATGCGGCTCTTTTATGCGGATCTTTATTATCTGTAGCTCTACTAGTCATTACATTTAGAAAATTAATAAATATTTTTCCTATTTTTTTTGATAAAAATAAGAATTTATTAAATGAATCTTTTTCGTTTGAAAAGATCCAATACATGACAGAAAAAAGCAATAGTTTATTAAATTTAAAAACTTTTTTTATTTCTTCAAGAAATTATTACAAATTTCAATTGACTCAACAATTGGATCGTTGGAGTTATCGTATTATTAGTTTAGGTTTTATCTTTTTAACCATAGGTATTCTTTCGGGAGCAGTATGGGCTAATGAGGCATGGGGATCTTATTGGAATTGGGACCCAAAAGAAACTTGGGCTTTTATTACTTGGACCATATTTGCTATTTATTTACATATTAGAACAAATAAAAATTTTGAAGGTACCAATTCCGCAATTGTGGCTTCTATGGGTTTTTTTATAATTTGGATATGTTATTTTGGAGTCAATCTATTAGGAATAGGACTACATAGTTATGGTTCGTTTACTTGAACTTCTTATTGAAGAAAGTGACTAGCAAATATAAACAGACAACGTAAATAAAAAGAAAACGATCATAAAATTTGAAATGATAAAAGAATGCATATAAATTGTCTTATTTATTCTTTTAGGTAATCCACAAATATTGGAAAAACTAGAATTATAGTTAAACCAGGGAAAATAATTCGTAATAAAGACAAGATAAACTTGAACCACAGAAAACAAAACCAGAATCAACAATATAAATTATATTGTTGATTCTGGTTTTGTTTTCTGTATCGGTAAAAAAAATCAAATTAATATATTAATTACATATGAAATATATATATAAATTCAAATTTTCATAAAGTATCAATAAGCTAGACCCATGCTTCTAGTTGTTTCATGCCATAAGTAAACTCGGACACTCAAGAAATCGGTCGGGCAGGCGGATTCGCATCTCTTACAACCGACACAGTCCTCTGTTCTCGGAGCAGAAGCAATTTGCTTAGCTTTACATCCGTCCCAAGGTATCATTTCTAATACATCTGTGGGGCAAGCTCGGACACATTGAGTACACCCTATACATGTATCATAAATCTTTACTGAATGTGACATTGGATCTATCAATTTTTGAATGTCATAAAATTTCGATCTAGTCCATTTTATTTTGACTTGATTTATATATTTATAGACCAGATGAATCAATGATTTATCAGAATTTTTTTCAATCAATCTAAGTCTGAATCTAAGTCTGGATAGGCTCATAGAAAGGGTCCAAGATACTTTGATTTATTACCTTTTCGGGGACACAATAATTCATTTATGTACCATAGTCTATTCATTTAGAAATATTAGAATTTCTATAATGAATAAAGAGTACTTATTCAACAAATTTGATTTTGATTGATACGAGTTTATTTTATGTTACGATAAATTCTAAATTGAAGAAAATTATAGCTAACCCAATAGCTGCTTCATCGGCTGTAATAGTTATAAAAAAAAGATTTCCTTTACATTGTCAACTATCAAAAAAATAAGAAAATGTTACAAAATTTATATTAACCACGTTGAATATAAGTTTAAGACACATACAGGCTCTAACCATATTTCAACTCGTAATCAATCCTATCAAAATAAATAGTCACCCAAAAAAGTACATGTTCTAGCATTATTGACAACTCCTTATCCATTTTGATTCTTTTTAATATGAAAAAGAATTATAAACGGATAGATTAAATTAACTAGAACTAGAATCTAACAATTATAGAAAAAGAAATTTTTTTTTAATACTGCAATAAAATAAAAATAGAATCTCAAAGAAATAAAAAAAATAGTTTTCTCATTCTGTTTTTATTCTATTTAAGTCGAATTCAAAATTGTTCGAATTATATAATCATTAAATACTTACATTGATAAACAATCAAAAGCAATTGGATTATAATGAACTTTATAATGATAATAAGCAGAGAGTTCATATTCTTCAGTTATTTATAAAAAATTTGTTGGGTAATACTCAACAAAATTACCAAAAAATATACAAATTCAAAAATGAATACTGTAATTCAATTTCATTAAAATTAAGTAATTTTTTGAATATTGGTTTCAAATTTCCAATCAATAATGGGGAGATCCATAGGACATACATAAATGCATACAATACATTTATCAAATTCAAAATGAATTCTACCACGGAAACGTTCCGATGAGATTAATTTTTCATAAGCATATTGAAAAGTTACAGATAAACGATTTGCGTGCGATAAAGTAATAATGAAACTTTGAACAATGTATCTTGGTTCGTAATGTTTGTTAACTATAATAATGTTTGTTAACTATAATTAATGAACCCAGTTCCCATAGGGAACCTACTCTTTAGAGTATATATGAATAATTTGATGTTTGTTTCTTTCTCTTGGTTGATTCAATTCATTAATAGTAATTATGAGTCGAAGAACACTACGCATTGACGGATGATTGGTGCCCCTATTCATTATCATGAAGTCTTTTTGCTGGTACATTCATAAGTTTTTTCCTAAATTTATTTTTATCTATGAATTACTGATAAAAATAAATTTTCAAATTAACGAGTTTTTAACTCACGAATACCCAATTGATTAATTAACTCTTTATAAGATATTGGATTTTTCTTTGACAAATAAGAAAGCAGTCGTTGCCGTTTTCCCAAAATTTTCCGTAGACCTCTCTGAGATGAATAGTCTTTTTTATATAATTCTAAATGTGAAGTGAGTCTTCGTATCTTTTTGGTGAAACTTAATATTTGAAATTCAACAGATCCTCGGTTTTCTTCTTTTTGTTCTTCTTTATAAATAGCTGAGATGGATGAATTTTTTACCATAAAATGAAATAACTTTTTTAGATTTTACTTTTTTGAAGAGATTTTTGATGATCAGTAATAATAATGATAGTCATTTTCATTTTTTAGACCTAATTTCATTATCAATTCTTTATTATCGTTCATTTTTCATTTTATTGAATAAAATTGAAAATCAATGAAATAGAAATCTATTCAAAATGAAATTGAAAAAAAAAAAGGAATTGGGTTGATATGACCCATGGGTCATCTCTATATGTATTATTACGTCTAAGTCTAATAAGAACGAAGATTCTCGATCTAGATTAGATCTAGGATAACTGAGTATTTCTACATCTTCTTCATTCACTCCTATCCAATGAAAAGATTTTCTATCCAAATTTTTCGTCAAATCCCTAATACTTTCTTCGAATAGATAATTATGGGAATACTTTCCAATAAATATAGAAATTAATGTTTATATGCGTTGGAATCAGAAGAAATTCCTTTCTTTTTATTGACTTTGAATAGTGATTTATAAATTCTAAATATAGATATAGAAGTTGTTTTTATACTCATAATTATAATTTCAAAATATATAGGATAAAAGATCTTACATAGTGTTTTTTTTTTTCAAATTCTCTTTTGTATTTTTTTATAATTCGTAAA